GAGTAAAGCCTTTCGCATCGCGATACCTATCGTATCTGCTTGACCTTTCATAAGCGGGGACAGAACGAAACGGCCATAATAAAGACGCTTACTGTCTGTTCTTGATTCAACACACTTCCACTGTAGTGTTCGAGTGGATACTGCTACTTCTTCTCGAACCATACTAATATTATTGTTTGATCAGATCATTGAATCATTTATTTCTATTGAAATCCATTCAATTTTGATTTCTACACACGTCTTTTTTTAGGAGGCCTACATCCATTATGTGGCATAGGGGTTACGTCACGTACGAAACTTAATAGTATACCACTTCTACGAATGGCTCGTAATGCTGCATCTCTTCCGAGACCAGGGCCTTTTATCATGACTTCTGCTCGTTGCAGACCCTGATCCACTGCCGTACGAATAGCATTTCCTGCTGCGGTTTGAGCAGCAAATGGTGTCCCTCTTCTTGTGCCTCTGAATCCACAAGTACCGGCGGAGGACCAAGAAACCACCCGACCTATTACATCTGTAACAGTCACAATGGTATTGTTGAAACTCGCTTGAACATGAATAACTCCTTTTTGTATTCTACGTCCATTCTTACGTGAACCAATTCTTGGTATAGCTTTTGTCATATTTTATCATCTCATAAATATGAGTCAGAGATATACGGATATATCCATTTCATGTCAAAACAGATCCTTTATTTGTACATCGGACCGTTTAGAAAGTCCCTTGTTAGAAAGATTACCCCTGTCTCTGTTTATGTTTCGGATTGGAACAAATTACTATAATTCGTCCCCGCCTACGGATCAGTCGACATTTTTCACAAATTTTACGAATGGAAGCCCTTATTTTCATATTTGTTATTCCTTAATTCCAAATATACTCCTTGGAAGAAAATAAGTCTCTTGAAATTTTGAACCTCGAATTGTATTCCCATGAAAGGAATTTTAAAATTCAAATAAAAAGCCGCCTAATCATTCGACTCTTTGTTGCGAAGTCTATAAATTATACGTCCCCTAGTTGAATCATAACGACTTACTTCGATTTTGACTCTATCTCCTGGTAGTATCCGGATAAAACTCCGTCGGATCCTCCCCGAAACATAACCTAGAATCAGATCTTCATTGTCTAAACGAACTCGGAACATACCATTGGGAAGTGATTCAGTAATTAAACCTTCGTGAATCAATTTTTGTTCTTTCATTCCAGGTAACCCCCTTGAAGTATCAACTAATGGAGGAGGAGTAATAGTAGACAATTCGTCTTTCCTCTCTTTTTCCCAAATAGCAAGTTACGGATCAAATTCGGATACCAGAAGGATCACCAGATATAATACAAAATTTCTCCCCCAATTCTTTCTAGTCGAGCTTCTCGATCTGTCATTATACCTCGAGAAGTAGAAAGAATTACGACCCCCATTCCACCTAAAATCCTAGGAATTCGTTGATGGTTGGAATAGATTCGTAGACCGGGACGACTGATACGCTTTAAAATATTTTTATATGTTCCTTTCCTATTCCTTCTATGTCGCAGGGTTGAAACCAAGAAATATTTGTTGTTTTCCCTATGTTTCCTAACATTTTCAATAAACCCTTCTTGTAGAAGTATTTTAACAATGTTTTCGGCGATATTAGTAGATGCTATTCGAACCGTTCCTTTTTTATCCATGTTAGCATTTCTTATAGAAGTTATTATATCGGCAATAGTGTCCCTACCCATGACGAACTAAAATTATGGGTGCCTTCCAGTTTTTATATAATCAACATGTTCCTTTTTTTTTTTCATTTTTTCTTATTTATTTATGAATTATTAAAGGTATATGCGTGAGACACAATCTACTAACGTGATCTATTTCAGAGACCTGACTATACTCGGTCTCATCTACTAATATTTATAAGACTTCAGGAGCTAATGAGACTATTTTAGTGAAATTCAACTGTCTCAATTCCCGCGCGATCGCTCCAAAAACTCGAGTTCCTTTTGGATTTCCTTCTTGATCAATGACAACTGCTGCATTGTCATCATATCGTATTATCATACCGTTGTCGCGTTTGAGTTCTTTACATGTACGTACAATTACAGCTCTGATCACTTCTGATCTTTCGAGAGGCATATTGGGCACTGCTTCTTTGATTACAGCAACAATAACGTCACCAATATGAGCATATCGTTGATTACTAGCTCCTATGATTCGAATACACATCAATTCTCGAGCCCCGCTGTTGTCCGCTACATTCAAATGAGTCTGAGGTTGAATCATATCATTTTTTTTTTGAATCTGCTCTTTCAATGCAAAAGGCAAAGGAAAAAGAGAGAAATATTGTCTGCCCAGAAATCCAAAAATCTGCGATTGTATTTTTCATCACAAATACCCTTCACATACCTATCACGCGATAATGAATTGAGTTCGTATAGGCATTTTGCACGCAGCTATTTCAATAGCTGCTCTGGCTACAGTTTCTGATACTCCGCCCATTTCATAAAGTATTCGACCGGGTTTAACGACAGATACCCAATATTCGGGAGATCCTTTCCCCGAACCCATACGTGTTTCGGTAGGTCTTACTGTAACGGGTTTGTCGGGAAATATACGTACCCATATTTTTCCACCACGGCGTGCATATCGTGTCATTGCTCGTCGTCCTGCTTCTATTTGTCTAGATGTGATCCAAGCGGGTTCAAGTGCCTGAAGAGCGTATCTGCCGAAACAAATATGATTGCCTCGATAAGATATTCCCTTCATTCTTCCTCTATGTTGTTTACGGAATCTGGTTCTTTTGGGGTTATAGTTGATGGTTGTTTCTCAATCCCATCTCTACTGCAGAACCGGACATGAGAGTTTCTTCTCATCCAGCTCCTCGCGAATGAAACGATTCAATAAGATTACGTATATGTATTTATTGAATGAATAATACACTGAATCATGGAATTTATTGATATTTAATCTGTCACACGGGAAGCCGTATAGTATATAGTATATACGGCTAGACGGATATTTCTATTTTATTTATATGGGATAATGCCTTTCTTTTGAAAATGAATCCTTGACCTTTACCGAATCTGTCAAAATACTGCAATCCAATAATGGTTTCGCGGGCGAATATTGACTCTTTCCATATTTGCTTCATTCGTAGGGTGAACCCATGACCTATCAGAAGAAATTAATTGGTTCCTGGTTGATTCCGCCATCCCACCCAATGAATCATTAGGATTCGTTTTCAATAGAATCTTCCGCATTCACAGGTTTCGTCGTTCCCATAGCTTTTCCATTAATGGCTAGGCCTGAACTATGCAATGGAGCTCCTAATTAAATTCGTTCCCGAGCCAATCTCCTCAGTCTCTATTGACTCGGGGCTCTTTATTATTTGTATTTTTCTTATGAACCGTATTCATCTAATTATGGACGAATCAGTATTGATGCTTTATCACACTGCCTTTTATGATATGATGTGATTGATAGACCATACATATTGGAATCATATATCATGGAGATTCTCCTTCTCTCTTTCTCTCGCCCTTCCAGTTACCCACATCCCTCTATTTTTCTTTCCAACCTATAAATGGATTTTTCCTTTATGGAAAAAAAAGATTTCAGTTGCTACAACTATATGATCGATACATCATATGGCGACTGCTTCCTTGGATCTCGATAATACAAAGCAATGAGTTGGTTACTAGTTCTTATAGTTATTAGTTAGGGGCTGGTCTGTTTTTTGAATCCCAACTTTAAATAAAAAACCAACGAGTCACACACTAAGCATAGCAGTTCCACCAAAAGGTCAATCGAATTTTTATTCAACCTTATAGAATTAGAATTGCTCATTTTTCATTTTTTTTTTTTATTGAAGTGAAAAGGAATAGTTTGTAGTTTTTGTTCTATCACTGAATAGAATGGCAAGCAAAGGAAGGGTCCATTATTGCTCGTCTACAAATATCCAAATTTTGATGCCCAATGCCCCATAGGCAGTTCGAACTGTATAGGAACAATGATCAATTTTAGCTCGAATGGTTTGGAGGGGAACCCTACCTTCTCTGATCCATTCGACACGTGCAATTTCTTTTCCGTCGATACGCCCTGCAATTTCCACTTGAATTCCTTTTGTGTCTGCTTGTTCAGTTAATTCAATAGCTTTTTTCATTGCCTTTCGAAACGAAACCCTATTCTTTAATTGTAGAGCTATATATTCTGCAAGAATATTAGGTTGTCCATAAGGTTTTGCAACTCTTGTAATAGCAATGTTAAGTCTCCGATTCACAGAATGAAGCCCCTTTTGTACATTGATCTGCAATTCTTCGATTCCTCGTGTTTGGCCTTCTATTAACAAATTTGGGAATCCAATATAGATTATGACCTGGATCAAGTCCATTTTTTTTTGAATCTCTATATGTGCAATTCCAATTCCTTCGAAACTTGAAGATACTCTTATATTTTTTTGTACATATATCTTGATACAATCCCGTATTTTTTCATCTTCCTGGAGACCTATGTAATAACTTTTTGGTTGTGCGAACCAAAGGGAACGATGACTTTGGTTTTCGCCAAGGCGGAAACCAAGTGGATTTATTTTTTGACCCATCTTTTTTTTTCTCTCTCTCTCTCCTTCTCTATATATCTTTCTATTATAGGATCTCTCCATACATTTTTTGTTTCTAAAAATATATCCTGATCTGTTTTCTTTTTAGAGCTATCCTTCAATACAATAATTATATGACAGGCGGGTCTTTCTATCGGATAACTACGTCCTCTAGCCCTGGGTTTTAACTTTTTCACGATAGTACCCCCATTGACTTCGGCTTTACTAATGACCGAATCAGCTTCGTTGAAATTTTTATTGTGACTAGCATTTGCTGCTGCAGAATAAACCAGTTTAAAAATGAGATAAAATGCTCGATAAGGCATGAGTTCCAGTAACATAAGTGTTTTCTCATAGGAATGCCCACGAATCTGATCAATGACTCTTCGTGCTTTGTGAGCAGACATACATATACGTTGAGCTAAAGCTTGTACTTGTGTACTCGAGCTCCTCTTCATCTTCTGCTTTTCAAGGTCTTCTTCCACTTTCTCCACTTTGACATAAGATAAGGTTCGCCTCCCGCCAATGAACGAAGAGCACCTATTTCACTTTATTTTATTAACGGAGAGATCTAGTATCGTTTCTCGCGTGTCCCTGGAAAGTAAGAGTAGGTGCAAATTCTCCTAATTTTTGACCCACCATACGATCCGTTATATAAATAGGTAAATGCGCCTTTCCATTATGAATGGCAATTGTATTGCCGATCATTGTGGGTATAATGGTAGATGCCCGAGACCAAGTTACTATTATCTCTTTTTCCTCTCTCATGTTAAGCTTCTTTATTTTTTCCAATAAATGATTAGCTACAAAAGGATTTTTTTTTAGTGAACGTGTCACGGTCTATTATTCCCCCCCCTTTTTTTTTTTTTGAAAAGACGAGTAAAAAACAATATTTATTTGATTTTGAATATTCCTATTTACGGCGACGAATAATAAAACTATTACTATATTTATTCCTTTTCCTACTTTTTCTTCCAAGCGCAGGATAACCCCAAGGGGTTGTGGGTTTTTTTCTACCAATCGGGGCCCTCCCTTCACCACCCCCGTGGGGATGGTCTACAGGGTTCATAACTACCCCTCTTACTACAGGACGCCTACCTAGCCAACACTTAGATCCGGCTCTACCCAAACTTTTCTGGTTCGCCCCAACATTACCCACTTGTCCGACTGTTGCTGAGCAGTTTTTGGATATCAAACGGACCTCCCCAGATGGAAATCTTAATGTGACCGATTTACCCTCTTTTGCAATCAGTTTCGCTACAGCACCTGCTGCTCTAGTTAATTGTCCACCCTTTCCAAGTGTGATTTCTATGTTATGTACGGCCGTGCCTAAGGGCATATGGGTTGAAGTAGATTTTTCTTTTTGATCAATAAAAACCCCTTCCCAAACCGTACAAGCTTCTTCCAAAGCATACGGCTTTCCGGATGTATATCTATATTATATGATGATATCTAGACAGATGGATTTTATATGAATCGTGTGATGAAGTACCACATGAGTGGATATATAGGAATACAAATCTGCCAAATCACTCATGTTATGATCTTATACATCCTAGGTCTCTCCGTTTCGTCATCTGGCTTATGTTCTTCATGTAGCATTCAGACCGAATGACTCTATGAAATTACGTCGCTACTTCCACATATTACGGGTAACGTAGGAGACATCTCTATTTTTCCCCGGGGGAATTTTTAGAATTACCACCACTTAGCTTTCAATTCACCTCTGACCATCAAATGAAATGTGAATAACCCATCCTCTTCTCTTTGAAACAAGGGTCGCTTCCGCTTCTGTCCGTGCTTCAAACAATTTTGTCTTCTCCATATTACCATATCTGGAGTGTCAATAGTTTTATATGAGGAACTACTGAACTCAATCACTTGCTGCCGTTACTCTTCAGTTTTCTGTTGAGGTCTATCCCGTAGAGGTACTCAAATTGGATCAGTGATCAATTTCTAGGTTTCGTCGTAAACCTAATTGGTTACTTCCAATTACGTAAATCCATAGTTCAAACCGCACTCAAAGGTAGGGCATTTCCCATTGATATAGGAACTTCTGTACCGGAAACAATGGTATCTCCAATTATAGCCCCTCTGGGATGTAAAATATATCTTTTCTCACCATCTCCATAGTGTATGAGACAAATGTATGCATTTCGATTAGGGTCATATTCTATGGTTACGATCCTAGCAGATATGTCTTTTTCATTCCGTCGAAAATCGATTTTACGGTATAGACGCTTATGGCCTCCTCCTCTATGCCCTGCGGTAATGATTCCCCTGGAATTACGACCTTTACCACAGCGATGCTGTCCATAGATCAAATTATTTCGCGGATTGGATTTCGCTTGACTGTCTATGGATCCTTTGCGTATGCTCGGGGTAGAAGTTTTGTATAAATGTATCGCCGTGTTATTTAGTATTTTTTTTTCTTTTTTTTTTTACTTAAATTCTTTTCTCTTCTCTATAAGAGGTAAAATAGAATAACCCGGTTGAAGCGTAATGATCATACGTCTGTAATGCATTGTATGTCCCATAATGGGTCCCATTCTTCTACCCTTTCCCGGGAGTTGATGACTATTTATAGCTATTACTTTGACGCCAAAGAAGAGTTCGACCCAATGCTTTATTTCTGTCCTAGTTGATCCTGATTCGACTTTCTTCCCCACGAGTTCCAGTATCGATAAGAATTCTAGTTCTTACTCTTCATATGTTATGGTTGGTATGAATATACCATACCAATTCGTTATGTATGGATGATGAGATTCCATTGATACGGAGCCAGTGGAACTAGTCTTATTGAATGTCCCCGTTGGCCTGCATCCAGCAGGAATTGAACCTACGAATTCGCCAATTATGAGTTGGGTGCTTTAACCATTCAGCCATGGATGCTTCACTGGGGTCATTGTACATCGCGAGTGACCCAAATTCAATTCACTTAGATTCTTTTGGATTCTTTAGGAGGAATCAATGAAATGAGAGGACATCAATTCAAATCCTGGATCTTCGAATTGAGAGAAATCAAGAATTCTCACGATTTCTTGGATTCATGGATCCAACCCGATTCGGTGAAATCTTTCACTTCCTTTTTTTTCCACCAAGAGCGCTTTATGAAACTTTTTGATTCCCGAATTTGGAGTGTCCTAATTTCACGTGATTCACAGAGTTCAATTCGTCGACATTGCACGATCAAAGGTGTAGTACTGCTTGTACTTGTAGTAGCGGTCCTTATATACAATCGAAATAGGGTCGATAGGGTCGAAAGAAAAAATATCTATTTGATGGGGCTTCTTCCTAAACCTCTGCGTTCCATTGGACCCCCCAATTATACATTGAAAGAATCCTTTTGGTCTTCCAATCTCAATAGGTTGATTGTTTCGCTCCTGTATCTTCCAAAAGGGAAAAATATCTATGAGAGTTGTTTCATGGATCCGAAAGAAAGTACTTGGGTTCTTCCAATAACTAAAAAGTGTATCATGTCTGAATCTAACTGGGGTTCGCGGCGAAGGAGGAATGCGATCGTAAAAAAGAGGAATTCCAGCTGTAAGATATCGAATGAAATTGCAGCTGGAATTGAGATCTCATTCAAAGAGAAAGATATAAAATATCTGGAGTTTTTTTTTGTATCCTATACGAATGATCCGATCCGCAAGGACCATGATTGGAAATTATTTGACCGCCGTTCTCCGAGTAAGAAGCGAAACATAATCAACTTGAATTCGGGACAGCTATTCGAAATTTTAGTGAAACATTTGATTTGTTATCTCATGTCTGCTTTTCGTGAAAAAAGACCAATTGATGAGGGGGGTTTCTTCAAACAACAAGGAGCTGAGGCGACTATTCAATCAAACGAGATTGAACATGTTTCCCATCTCCTCTCGAGAAACAAGGGGGGTATTTTTTTGCAAAATTGCGCTCAATTTCATATGTGGCAATTCCGCCAAGATCTCTTCGTTATTGGGGGGAAGAATCGGCACAAATCGGATTTTTTGAGGAACGTCTCGAGAGAGAATTTGATTTGGTTAGACAATGCGTGGTTGGTAAACAGGAATCGGGTTTTTAGCAAGGTACGGAATGTATCGTCAAATATTCAATATGATTCCATAAGATCCATTTTCTTTCAAGTAACGGATTCTAGCCAATCGAAAGGATTTTCTGATCAATCCATAGATCCTTTCAATTCCATTAGTAATGAGGGTTCGGAATATCACACATTGATCAATCAAACGGAGATTCAGCAACTAAAAGAAAGATCAATTCTTTTAGATACTTCCTTTCTTCAAACGGAACGAACAGAGATAAAATCAGATCGATTCTCAAAATACCTTTCCGGATATTCCTCAATGGCTCGGCTATTCCCGGAACGTGAGAAGCAGATGAATAATCATCTGCTTCCAGAAGAAATAGAAGAATTTCTTGGGAATCCTACAAGATCAATTCGTTCTTTTTTCTCTGATAGATGGTCAGAACTTCATCTGGGTTTGAATCCTACCGAGAGGTCGACTATAGATCAGAAATTGTTGAAGAAACAACAAGGTGTTTCTTTTGTCCCTTCGAGGCGATCGGAAAATAAAGAAATAGTTGATATATTCAAGATAATTACGTATTTACAAAATACCTCCTCAGTTCATTCGATTGCAGCAGATCCGGGATGGGATATGGTTCCGAAGGATGAACCGGATATGGACAGTTCCAATAAGATTTCATTCTTGAACGAAAATGCATTTTTTGATTTATTTCATCTATTCCATGATCGGAACAAAGGGGGATACAGGTTGCACCACGAGTTTGAATTAGAAGAGACATTTCAAGAAATGGCAGATCTATTCACTCTATCAATAACCGAGCCGGGTTTAGCCTATCATAATAAGGAATTTGGCTTGTCTATTGATTCCTACGGAAAATTATTGAATGAGGTATTCAACTCCGGGGATGAATCGAAAAATAAATCTTTATTGGTTCTACCTTCTGTTTTTTATGATTTATTTTTATTGGTTCTACTTTCTATTTTTTATGAAGAGAATGAATCTTCTGTTTTTTATGATTTATTTTTATTGGTTCTACTTTCTATTTTTTATGAAGAGAATGAATCTTTTTATCGAAAGATAAAAAAAAAATCGGTCCGGATCTCCTGCGGGAATGATTTGGAAGATCCAAAACCAAAAATAGCGGTATTTGTTCACAACAACATAATGGAGGCGATCCATCAATATAGATTGATCCGAAATCAGATTCAAATCCAATATAGTACCTATGGGTACATAAGAAATGGATTGAATCGATTCTTTTTAATGAATCGACCCGATTGCAACTTCGCATATGGAATTCAAAAGCATCCCATAGGAATTCAAAAGCACCCAATAGGAAATGATATTCTGAATCATCTAACTATAATAATAGATAAGATCAACCAACATTTATCCAATTTGAAAAAGATTAAGAAGAAGTGGTTCGATCCTCTTATTTCTCGAACCGAGAGATCCACGAATCTGGATCCTAATGTATATAGATACAAATGCTCCAATGGAAGCAAGAATTTCCAGGAACATTTGGAGCATTTCGTTTCTGAGCAGAAACACCGTTTTCAAGTAATGTTCGATCGATTACGTATTAATCAATATTCGATTGATTGGTCCGAGGTTATCGACAAACAAGATTTGTCCAAGTCACTTCGTTTCTTTTTGTCCAAGTCACTTCTCCTTTTGTCCAAGTCGCTCCTCTTTTTATCTAAGTCACTTCCTTTTTTCGTTGTGAGTCTCGGGAATATCTCCATTCATAGGGCCGAAATCCACATCTATGAATTGAAAGGTCTGAATGATCAACCCGGCAATCAGTTGTTAGAATCAATAGGTGTTCAAATCGTTTATTTGAATAAATTGAAACCCTTCTTATTGTATGATCATGATACTTCCCAAAGATCGAAATTTTTAATCAATACAGGAACAATATTACCTTTTTTGTTCAACAAGATACAAAAGTGCATGATTGACTCATTCCGTACTAGAAAAAATCGCAGGAAATCCTTTGAAAACACGGATTCCTATTTATCAATGATATTCCACGATCGAAACAATTGGTTGAATCCTCAGAAAAGTTCATTGATATCTTCTTTTTATAGAGCAAACAGACTTCAATTCTTGAATCATCCCCATCGCTTCTGGTTCTATTGTAACTGTAACAAAGGATTCCATTTTTATGGGGAAAAGACCCGTATCCATAATTATGATTTTACATATGCACAATTCCCCAATATCTTGTGCATTCGCGACAAAACATTTTCTTTTTGTTTCGGTAAAAAAAAACATGTTTTGGGAGAGAGAGAGACTATTTCACCAATTGAGTCACAGGTATCTGGCATATTCATACCTAACAATGTTCCACAAAGTGGTAACGAAACGTATAACTTGTACAAATCTTTCCATTTTTCAATTCGATCCGATCCATCCGTTCCTATTTACTCGATTGCAGACATTTCTGGAACACCTGTAATAGAGGAACAAATAGTCAATTTTGAAAGAACTTATTGTCAGCTTCTTTCAGATCTGAATCTATCTGATTCAGAAGGAAAAAACTTGCATCACTATCTCCGTTTCAATTCAAACATGGGTTTGATTCACACTCCATGTTTTGAGAAATATGTGCCGTCCGGAAAGAGGAAAGAACTGAGTCTTTGTCTAAAGAAAAACGTTGAGAAGGGGGAAGTAGGTAGAACCCTTCAACGAGATAGTGCTTTTTCAAATCTCTCAAAATGGAATTTGTTCCAAACCTATATGCCGTGGTTCCTTACTTGGACGGGGTGTAAATATCTTTATTTCACCTTAAAAAACAATATTTATTTGATATTGAATATTCCCTTTCAATATTCCCTAAGTGGCAGTCAAAATTTTGTGTCCGTTTTTCATGATATTATGCATGGATCAGATATATCATGGCCAATTCCTCAGAAAAAGTGGTGGTCGATTCTTCCACAACGGAATCTGATAAGTGAGAGTTCGAGTAAGCGTTTACAGAATCTTCTTCTGTCCGAAGAAATGATTCATCGAAATAATGAGTCACCCATTCCATTGATATGGACACATCTGAGATCACCAAATGCTTGGGAGTTCCTCTATTCAATTCTTTTCCTTCTTCTTGTTGCTGGATATCTCGTTCGTACACATCTTCTCTTTGTTTTCCGAGCCTCTAGTGAGTTACAGACAGAGTTAGAAAAGATCAAATCTTTGATGATTCCATCATACATGATTGAGTTGCGAAAACTTCTGGATAGGTATCCTACATCTGAACTGAATTCTTTCTGGTTAAAGAATCTCTTTCTAGTTGCTCTGGAACAATTAGGAGATTCTCTGGAAGAAATACGGGATTCTGCTTCTGGCGGCAACATGCTATTGGGTGGTGGTCCCGCTTATGGGGTCAAATCAATACGTTCTAAGAAGAAATATTTGAATATCAATCTCATCGATCTCATCAGTATCATACCAAATCCCATCAATCGAATCACTTTTTCGAGAAATACGAGACATCTAAGTCGTACAAGTAAAGAGATCTATTCATTGATAAGAAAAAGAAAAAACGTGAACGGTGATTGGATTGATGATAAAATAGAATCCTGGGTCGCGAACAGTGATTCGATTGATGATGAAGAAAGAGAATTCTTGGTTCAGTTCTCCACCTTAACGACGGAAAAAAGGATTGATCAAATTCTATTGAGTCTGACTCATAGTGATCGTTTATCAAAGAATGACTCTGGTTATCAAATGATTGAACAACCGGGATCCATTTACTTACGATACTTAGTTGACATTCATAAAAAGTATCTAATAAATTATGAGTTCAATAGATCCTGTTTAGCAGAAAGACGGATATTCCTTGCTCATTATCAGACAATCACTTATTCACAAACCTCGTGTGGGGCTAATAGTTCTCATTTCCCAT